TATTAGGGGAAGCAGTGAGTGGAGATTCCCCTGCAGAGAGCCGGATGAGGGGAGACCCTCACGTCCGGTTCGGAGGGCGGGGATATCCCGACCCTACTATCATTATGCCTTTGCAATGTTACTTGGTTCAACTCTATTTGTGACCTTTTCTCGTATGTGGGACTCTCTATCTTCTTGGGTAGATAATCGATCGTCTTTCATTTGGATAGTGAGTTGTTTTTATAATAAGTCAAGTCAAGAATCATAATCGAACTGGAGGAGCTTGCCAGGATGGCTTGGTAAGCAAGCAAGCAGTTATGTAGGCGCCAACTCCCAGTTCTTTCTCTTCTTTCTTTTTTTCTCGGAAGAATAGAGATCCGTTCGCAACAAGGTAGCCATAGGGAGAACCTGTGGCTGGATTGAATCCTATGCCCTCAAGTTCTTCAAGTCCGGATTCATGGATAAGCCTTCAGCTAAGAGAAGGAGAAATGCTATAAGTCAAAGTCAACTTCGTTCACCACTACGTTCTTTCACCCCTGAAAGCTAAGATGTGGAATAGCGCTAGCTAACAAGTAAACGAGTGAATCTTGCGTAAGTGAACGGAAGCATGTTCGAGCTAAGCAAGTAAACTACTTCTCTTCGTTGCGTAGGCGAAGTGAGTTGGCTGTTTCGAGCTAGGGCTAAGCGAGCCAGAAGTGCTGGAAGTGAGCCGGAGTTCGTAGGCTAGGGAGCAACGGCTGATCGAAAAGCGAAGATAGGCGCATAGTTCAGTGATCTACAAGAGTGGTAGAGGTCCCGATCAGGTTGTTTTAACAAGCTAGTTAGGCCGGATAGGCTAAACTAGTAGTTCGTAGTTCCCCGGGTAGGTGCTTAGCTTGTTAGGAACCGAAGGCTGTTTGCGTACTTGCTTGTTAACTGAAAAGAAGCCAATAAGGCGCAGTTACAGCTACATTGGATAGGGAAAGGGTTGAAGTTGCGAAATCAGGCATAGGGTGTACGAATAGCACTGATCGTAGACCATCCAGATGCTTATGGGGCAGAACAGACCGATTGATTAGTTCCCGTGATCGTAGATCCACTTTAGCTAATGCAACTCGGGAAGAAGCTGCTAAGATCCCGTCGCTTACAAATGCTCCAGCGTGAAATAAAGACTTTTTAGGTACAGGGAGAAATTCGTACAATAGTGCGAGGACGGAAAAGAAAACGACCTTCTTTGACGCATGTTCTCCCAATAGTGCGAGTACTGACTTGTTCGTAGAAAAGAAGAGTCCTGACTAGTATACCGTCTGCTATTCTTACTAAATCTCAAGATTGAATTGGTAGTTGTACAATTGAACACGGTATGGGTAGGAGTCAAGTGGAACATAGAATTGTTTGTAGTCAAATTGAACATAGAATTGTTTATTGACAAGTTTGTGGGTATGTGGTTTTTGCATTTCGTTCAATAGGGGGAACACGAGACCTGTAAAGAAAGGGGAATACAAATCAATTTTTTTAGATTTTGACGCATTAGTAGGATTCATTCTTTTCCTCTCCACAGATACCGAGATCTATCCTTAGATAGACGCACTAGAAAGTTGAACAGGAAAGTTGAGACTGGCTTGTTCATGAGGCTAGTTCAGGAATGAAGGTTTTCTAGTTTCAATCTATAAATACCGTTTAGCCCTCACTCGCCGGTGGGTTGTGATTGAGCTTAGCTTGGCAGATCTCGCACCGTAATGTGAGTGCTTATTTACGAAAGATAGATTGTTGGTATGGCTGCTGCTACCAAAAGCACACTAAGTTAGTCACAGGTAGAAACCTATGAGCTCTACTAGCTCTCCGACTCTATAAACTGAACTTTTCTTTCCCGCCGTTTCGCCCCTTTACCCCATCTTTCTTGCTTGCTATGAGCGTTACTGCTACTCAGAACGGTCTTTCTTTGCCGGTTGCCGAAGGCTCTTAAAACCGACAGAATGACCCGGTAACGTTGCACTCCATCGGCTGATTTAGCAGCAGTAGCATCAGCGGCTTGGCTTTTCGGACTGAAGGAAGAATCCTAGGGTGGAACCAGAAATAAACGGATAGAACCGATTCAACAGGGACTGAAGCTGACAAGCGATAGCCAAGTTAGGTGTAGGAAGGAAGATAAGCATCCTAATCCTCTTTTTCTTCCTTAGCTTAGTCTGCTCTTAACACTTCTCGGCAAGTCCAATAAAATACAGACTCTCTATGACTCAAAACCCCCAACCTACATCGTACCAGATCAGACTAGTCGCTTCGAGATCCCTTTCGCCATTTGAAGAAGAAGAAAGAGATCTTGCTGTACGAGCTCTATTGCCCGAGATGGATGTGGAAAACCCTGTCTTTCTTTCCATTAGTTCAGCCGCTGTATCAATACCTATAGGTGAAGCAGCGGATCGGGCAGTGTATTTATCTTCAGAAAGCCGAGGCGTAGGCCAAGAGCGAACCCTTCTTGATTCATCAGGGTCAGGAAGCCCACATCACCTAAGTCATTTTCTGATTTGTCTGTGACGGCAAGTGGGGTGGAAGTAGAAGAAAGACGCCCCATAGACTTGATTAGTGAGGTGGCCACCTACCTACTACTAATTATCAAAGGCCAACGCAACGGCCAAGCTCAAGATTCAGAATACAAGTTCCGAGCCTGTGAAGAAGGGAAGGGCCGATTTTCGAAAGAGCTCAATCAACGAAGGAAAATGAGCCCCAACCCCCTTGACCCAGTTTAATCGGTGACGTAGGGAAGCTGCTAGAGCCAGGCGAAGACGACCGTGCCTTGAACTTCCTCAAGCTTAGGCCCTAGCCAATACCACGGAATAAAGCAATGGATGGATGAGGGGGCAGGAGGGAAGTTGTAAGTCAGTTGAGAGACTCAATCAAAAAACCTCGAAAAGGGAGGGGAAGACATCGAGATTGGTATCCGTACACTGATACTAGTCGGAAAGTCAAGCCCCGCCAACAAAGGCTAATCATCGGCTACCCTGTCAGCCAGAAGAGCAGAAGCAAACAAATAACATGCCGTTTGGAGGACATATTCCCTACGTGGATCTATTATAAAAAGAGGGCCCGGAAAGTCTCATCGTCAAGTTTTGTTAGTGAGACCGAGATCCCCTCACTGGAAAAATGAAAGAATAGGTCCCAAGTCGATGATTCATTCAAAGATATAGCCTGTGTGCCGCGAGTAGGTCTTTTTGTTGGAGATTCAGCTACAATAGAGAAAAGAATTAGCTCAGGTTCACAGCCGAAAGAATCACAAGAAGAAGAACAAAATGCATATTCTATCTACCATAGAGAAAAGGATATAGAAAAGGAACTAAAGCCCTAGAAACGTCTGAAGCGTATGCTTTTGCCTAAGCTTCTCAGACTCTCTTTGAGCTTCTTGGCTCCCCTGCTTATTTTCTTTCTTATATAAGATAAGCGTGTTGATCTACCACGCTGCTTTGAACGAGGAGATGGAGATGCATCCTCGAGAACTAATATTGGACCGGGAATCAAAAAGGGAAAAAAGTAAAGTCTAAGCGCATATGGCACGAAAAGGAAATCCGATCTCGGTAAGAAACTATCAATCTATTTTTATTGATATCTTAATATATCTCGTTTTGATTTCTCTTTCGTTGACCCTCATAAAGCTGGGGATACCGATTATGGCTTTTTGTGACTCCGGGGATGATTCTAAGATTGAAGGGGGCGGGGCTGAAGCTTCCTCTTCGGCACCACTCCAGCAGGGGGAAGCTTCATCTCATACCAACCCTACTGGTTCACCATCTTTATCTGAAGAATTTCCTATTCTTAGGATGGCATCTCCTGAACTAAAAGAGATGGAAGAACAATGGAGAGACGAAGAAGATGAAAGATCATCTTCTGCGCGCGAGATGCCGGGTCCGTCCGATGCCGGACCTTCAAATCCGGCGCCTATTTCAATTCCGATCTCTACTATTTCTCAGGATACCATATGGGACAACCTTGTTCAAAAGAATTTTAGCTTGGAAGCATCCCTCCGTAATCGAGTTTTGCGCTTAAAACATAGTCCCTTTCTTCTGGGTAAGACGGTGGATCAGTATTGGTCTGACATAAAACTAGAACTTGCTGAGGCTCCCTCTCAGAGGGAGTATAACCGATTAATCGAGTTTGAGAATAGGGATCTCCTGATCCGCGAACTCAAACATGAGTCATTAACCCTTTTGAATAAAATGCTAACAGAGTATCCCACATTACGGGAAAAGGCCCCCTACAATCCTGAGGAATGCCTCATAGACTTCTTGAACGAGAAGGAAGAGCTGACCCCGGAATGGGATCCCGTAAAAAAGGACGAGCAAAATATATCATTATTGAAGGATATTCTAAGAGATTGTAAGATACATGGCCCTAAATCCTACTATATAAAAGAAATTCTGGATGCACGCCTACCTTGGGAACGATAAAGGATTATGCCGGAAGAAAGAGTCTGAGGTTGGGTTGGACGACATACATCTTGGTACAGAATTCACTGAGATTAACTTTAGATATCGCGTTTCCGGTATAGCATTTACTTTTCGATATCCCGCTACTTCTGGTACAGCCTTTCCTGAAACAACCAAAACTGATTAAGAAACAGCAGTCGAAAGAGGCCTTCTTCTACTTATTTATGGAGTGTTGCTTAGTTTGGCTAAGCCTTATATCCCGTACCTGGCCTTGTGATACTATACTTCCTTTCGAGTGCAACAACCTCCTCTCCATCCCTTACTGCTTATGTTCTCTCTTTACCTTTACTTACTGGTGGGGCACCTACAAATCTAGTAGGAAGGCTCGACTCAACATAGACAGATAATAAATCAATAGCTTTCTCTCCACCATTCCTTCATGAAAGGACTAACCCCCTATCCAACATACTCCATTGCGTAATGAGGGTTTAGGTCTAAGGACAGCTAATGAAAGTATTCAACGAAAAGATGTTTGCTTCAAGGGACAGGCCTTTATAAAATAAAAGGACCAAGACGAGAGAGCCCCTTGGGCAAGCAACCGCACAGCATCCATCCTTACCGTGGCACCATAACGCTAAAAGATTGACACTAGTCCGATTTGAGACTTAGGCTTGTGCGCCCTTAAAGGAGTACAGATAGAGTTGGCTTAATTAAGGGAAAGCAGACTCACCTGCCACAGCCCAGTTAACTATTGGAATCAGGAGCTTCCGATCCCATCCCTTCAATCACCGTTACTCGATCCGAACTGGAACTGACCTGGAACCGAACTACCACACTACGTCCTGCTGCTGCTTCCCTGGTCTGACTGGAACTATTACTAAATGAGATTTCTGGACCACGTTGATGGTACCAGCTTGAGTGAAGGAAGTTGCAGTAGAAAGAAGAAGGCATCGTTGCCCAACCAATCAGATCAGTCACCGGGGAAAAACGTGGCAAGTCCTGATCTAAAGATGTTGCTTGGAGAAGGTGGCAAAAGAGCGAAGCGAGGGTCTGAAGGAGGCAAGATGGACGAAGTGGAAGTTACCTTAGCCCCTAAAACTAGTTGGAAGAAGAATCTGCCCATCTTTTTTCTTGATGAATCGAGGGGAACCTGATAGAAAATATGGCACGAAGACTGCCCGAAAGGGGGTCTCATCTCTCACTGCAGCACTTGCCGCCTACCCCTGAAATGGTCGAGAAAGTAGATCTGGTGAACGAACCAGCTTGAGTGAAGGTTATTATTCCAGTACCAAGTTCATATTCTAATTGCAGGATCCACAAACGAGACTGAAAGTCGAAGTGGACTACAACTCGATCTCGTGATTGCTCGGGTCTTGTAACATCCTGTTGCTGCCTATTTAACTAAGGCTCTCTCTTGACCGGCTTGGCATTGGGGAGCGAAGCGATCGATCTTGTTTGACTGAGGTGCTCACTGGGTCTTTCAGATTGGTAGCTTCTTTCCCGTCTTGGTCCGTGTCGAAGAGAAAGAGCGGGTTCTCGCTCATAGATGGGGAGAGATTGGCCAAGCTCCGCACCAGGATATCAAAAACTGCAGAATGCCACACCAGTGCAAGAGCAGGAAAGAGAGGATCAGTAGTTTTGGTATCCGTGAACTGAGCATATTATACATCTTAAGCTTTTCTATCCTTCTAGCCCAAGTGAGACTCATTTCCTTTTTCTCAGTAGTGAATGGATTCATTTACGGAGGTTCTTTTTCGTCTGTTTCTGGGGTCATTTTCTTGACTGTCTTAGTTTCGGTAGAGATAGCACTCTTCTGTTTATCTCTTTCATTAGAGGAGACTCTGAGAGTGACTTTACGCCTCTTCTTATGAATTCGATCATAAACCCATATATTGACTGGATCCATTTTCATATAATCTTGAACTGTTGTAAAGTAATCAGATTGATAGATCACTGGGCGACCCCCTGCTGATGCCAACCAGCCTATACTACTCTTGATCAAACGGATCAAACATACCAGGCCTCTATATTCCTTATTCCAGAACTCAAAGCAGACCTTTGCAAGAGTGTAGCTCTCCTTACGAGTGATGTACTGAGAGAGTTTTTCCTTGATATCGTTGGCAGTGCTCATGAGAGATTTTCCATAGATTATAGGCATAAAAATGGCTTTTATGAGCTTACGATCAAGGTGACTGCTGACAATAGCAAATAGATTCCCTTCTATATCATCTGATAATTTCATGAAATCAAGCAGCTCTTTGAGGATATGAACATCAATATCATTGATATGATTAGGATTTTCTTTATCAGGGATGAGATTCGTATGTTTTGCAATCTTTTCATTCAACAAGAAGTAACTCATGATCTGATACGCACTTGACGATGCATCTTTGGTTAGAGGGATGTTCGTTTTGATTCCATCTATGTGCCAGCCGTTACCTTCCTTTCAGATAGGTACTTCCCTGCGTACTATACTTATCTAATTCTAGTTTCAAGCCGGACAGGAATAGGAATCTCGATTTCTTACTAAAGCTAGCGGCTTGACTTGGTGTGAAGTTTTCATAGCATGGGCATGGGGAAAAGGACTCTTTGCATGAGTAGGCTGTTTTCAAGAACAGGTTTTACATGAATCTCTGGAAGGGCTTTCTCTGTCTCCTTAGGGTGTAGAACTCATCTCGGGCTACTAAAGAATGGGAAGAAGGTAGCTAGCAGCTTCCATAGCTGTCTGGGATAGGCCACAAGGTGAAGCAGAAGGGAATTCATGGACAAATTAGCTGTTCGGGAGTCAATAGACTGTTCGGAAGTAACTGATCCCACATTAGCATTAGTAAGGGAAGAGAAAGACCTGATTGACCTAAGGCAAGAAAGTGTAGCCCAGCCAATAGCAAGTGAATCCGAAGAGCTCTTTTGCGTATAGTATAAAGGGCCTCTTTTCGACGTGCATCAGATCCGGGCAGCTAGGAAGGAAAACTCTGAAGCCAACAGGTTGTTTTCAAATGTGCACATGAAGAAGAAATGTTGGGGAGATTAAGTGCCTAGCCCTAGCCTTAGATGGAGCAAAGCAGACTGAGGGCATTAACTGAGATCCGATTCCATTCCTTCTCTTTCTGTGGCATTTGTCCTGTCTTCCAAAAAAAGGAAATTTTCTATCAATCTTCAGATAGAAGTACACCAAGCTAATCTCACTAGTCTTGACTTTAGCATTCTTTTCTTTCTTTTTAGGGGATATCTTAGCTATTGGATTAACAGCATCAACAGGGCAGGAAAGCTGTACCAGGAAGCGAAGGGAATGAAGTAATTGAAAACGAATAAGGAGAAGAATGTAATAACTTTTTTGATAGGGAACGAGCGGAGCCACTCGACCTACGGGATAGGGCGTTAAACAAGGTAGGTAGCGAGAGGGTACGTAGCGATGTACTAGCTCAACCGAGAGTCCGCGGGTAGACGAACGAAGTCAATCGACCAAGGGAGTTTTAGTGGAGGTTTGAAACCGCCCGCATTAGTTCAAGTAGTTGGACCACGTCTCAGCGGCTTCTTGGACTAGCTTTTGACCCCGTTTCACAGTCAGAGCCTTCCCGTGGCACCCTTCGCCCAAGACTTGAATCAGGAGATTCTTTGCAAGCCTTTTCCCCTATAGAAGATCTCCCTTTTCGAAATGCTGAAAGTTCACTTCACCCAACTCTATACCGAGCTCTTTCTTCCCTGTTTCAGGATCGCTCAGAACAACCGGCTTCTTCACTCGTTGATTCCCAGATCTAAAATGCAAACCGGCTGCTTCGCGCATCTCTAGCCAAAGACCGGCATTCAAGACTTGAAACCTTCACTTCAGCGGTTGTGTGCCCGAAAGTGCCTTTCTTTCCTTCTTGCCTGGGTTAAGCTCACTTGAGTTGAGCAGTTTCGCGTTTCCTGGTTCGCTTTCTACCTTTGTTTTCGTATTAGAATCTCCTATTTCAACCTTCATGCCAAGCAAGCTTCATGCTGAAACTATCTTCCTTCTTTGTCTTTGTGCGAGACTGGGGGAGGAGTTGAGATCCAGTGCGCTAAAACTCTTCTAAGAAGGAATGAGTTCCCACCCTTGATTGGTAAAATTGAAGCTATACCCCTAAAGTAGGGTTCTTGCCTTTCCGAGCTAGTTGGAAGCTATGCATCGTGAACTGCAGCGTTCATTGAACCCTTTCTTGCTTGAAACCCTTCTTTCTATTCTCTAATCTCGTATGGCAGCTTTCAGTCCCATCTTCAGTTTCGGGACATTGTTCCTATGCCTCTTTTAAGAGAAGCCCTTATATCGAAGAATTCAATACATTTTCGATTTTTATATAGAAATGAGACAATACAGCCGAATTGACAGAAAAGAGTCTGAACTTGTTGATCAACCCTCTTTGTTGAAGTTCCTCCCTTAACAGTCGATCATGCGATCACACTCGATCTTTCCATCCGACTACACTCCCCTACTTCAATGAAAGGGGGTGAGGTTGTCAAATTTCAATGATGTGCCGCTCGTTGGCATCTAGTTCCCATTGCCCGCTGGATATTCAAGAAGAAAATCAAACATTCTTTATTCTTTGAGGTACCATTCTGACAAAAGAATTGAGAATGTGTCCTCCGTCGCTATAGTTTCCGCTACCCGATTAGAATTAAGAATAAGGTAGTTTACTTGACTGAAAGGAGAGGAATAAATAAAGAGCAAGTTTCAATATTAGGTCAAAATGTTCTTTCAACTTATATTAGTTATTAACTCTCTTTGGGAGACTCACTCAGGAGCAGAACGGGAGTTCTTTGATTTGACTTCAAAAGTATCAATCTCGGAGAAGTGCTTTCGTACCTTTAATGGCCACTGCTAGGGAGGAAGCTTTTACTTTTACTGCTTTCACAGAGATATCCTAAATAATGGTTGACATTTAGGTAGCGTATCACTTAGTTGGGAGAATGGCCCCAATCTCTTTTTGCTGAAGGTGTAGAAGCATTACCGTAGCCTCTTCTGTTGCTTGGCCATTTCAGATCGGAGCAAGGGATTCATGGATAGGTGTGTTTGATGCATTTGACGCCCTCCATGGGGAATTTCAATATAGGTGTGAGAGATCTTCCTTCGGTTCTAGTCAAGTATGGCAGCTTGAGGTCTCCTATTTCACCAGCCCCATTCTCATAGGGGAACTCTAATCCACTTTCATTTAACGGCAGGCGATAAAGTAAAGGTAGAAGGGTTTTCGTTTCGGGGTTCTCTTGTGGACAGGCCTTTGCCTGTCGTTGGAGTTAGCGGGGTTGGATAAAACCGGTGCTTTTATCTTAAACGAATTTTCACAGGTGAGTGAGATCGGAGCGATCCTACTTTAGCAAATCCTCCGTTTTTTTACTTGATCCATTGACGCAATCCAAGAGGAAGTCAAACCGTGATCGGGCTTGCCAAGAAGGCTCTTGTCTGCTGTCTCGGTTCTTTCTTTCAATGAAAGTTGACTAATCTGAAATCGACGTTCTTAGATGTCCACGTATTTTTGATGTCAGAGACCACCAATGAGGTTTTGGCTTTAGTAACCTTTACTGAGAATTGCAAAACTATCCCTTGGTCGAAGGCAACAATGAAGTTAACGATTCCAATTAAACGCTAGGCTGTGGTTCCTCAGTTCAGCTAATCCATTACGGGTTTCTGGAAGGCCTTTGAAAAGGAGAGGTTAAAAGAGCCCAATCCAGGTTTAGCTGTCTCAGGCAAGAGTTGCTTAAAATGAGTGTTCGAGGCCCTTTTCAGGCGTGTGCTTCTGATTATAAGGGTGGTTTACATGATCTGCTCGATACTCGAGATTTTGAATGGAATTGAATCGATCTTGAGCGCTAGCTAGAGATGACCCTCTTTGAAGATCTAGCCTCACATGGACTGCAGTGTTGAACTGATTCTAATCCTTGAGCTGATTGGAATCCTTGAATTCGACCAGGGAATAGGTATCATCTCATTTTTCGTCTGATCGTCTGCGTCTTGTGCCTAGCTTCCTACGAGCGGAGGAAAAGAAAAGCCTTTTTTCAAGTAAGTCAGGGAAGGAAGAAACTTCACTGCAGGGGAAAGGCTTATGTCACTCTCAAAAGGAGCGATAGACCAGATGATCAGCAATAACCTGATCTTTCTATATGAAATTTGACGATCATAGCTTGATTATAGTCTGGATCCCATTATCCTTCTAGAGGAAGAATGGAGTCCAGGTTAAAGGACGGGGGAAGATTTCTTCTTTCAATAGGCGTAGCTGCTTCGGATTTTACAGAAGAAAAAGGGAGAAACTCTTCTTATTACGATTACGTGAGTTTTGACTATTTGGATTGGGAAATAGCGCACTTCTCGCATTTAATGTGCCGGAGCGTCCCAAACAAAACAGTTGAAGTTGAGGAAAGGCCTTCACTCGCGCATCCATATGGAGATCAGCCTACAGGCAAAGGAGAGTCTACGAGCTTGACTTCGCAAAGTTGACAGGAGAACCCGATGTTCATTTTCATCCGTTACCAAATCATGGGAAGGCTGTTAATGCGGGAACTCGCTTGTCGACGCAAACGAGACTTCTCTGAAGTGAAGTTCCACATGAAAGTAATGCAATATTGAAAGTTCTGTTTGAAGCAGAAGTTATCCAGCAGGAGTTCCTTGATCCCGACCTCCGGTATTCTGGATATGATCCCGAAGAAGGAAATGGACCTGCCCTAGCAATCTCTTCAGCTCCTTATTTGTTGTTTGTTGTTGGGGCTCGAGCTTCCTGTATAGCTTTAGCTCGATTTTGACGGATTTCAATACCCTTCCGATGAACTAGAAAGCCGAGTCTATTTCCAGGGGTCAGCCCTCAGGCACACTTCCTGAAATCGATGTAGATTCGCTGCTTGCCATTTTTCCTTCTTTTGAGATAGATGTTACGGAGCCCTTTCCCAGATAATCTTTAAGGATAAGGATTAGCCCATGTTTAGGGAATTGGGTTTGTTTTGTTCCTGATCACTGCCCTAAAAGAAAACTTTCGTTCAGTGACATCACAAGGGTTGGTTTGAACGCTTTGGGCAATTGGTAGGTGTCATCCGTCATCCGCGCTAGAGCGCTTCTTCTTTGGGTCCATATGGCTGGTAGGGGTAGCATTGACTATTGGAGTGAGCCAATCCTTTCTTTGGTTCTTTATAGCAGATAATAAGTATAAACTCTGGGGGTATGAGTGCATGATTCTTTCACCCACAAGCTTAGAGAAAGAGACCGAAGGAGGATATGAAAAATCCGCTGATTCCCTAAAGCTAGAGCTGCTACTTCCTTTGAACTACTCCGAGATGGTTTCAAAGAAAAGCTCACTAGCAGAAAAAGGGTTTTGAAGAAGCCGACATTGAATTGACTACCTAAATTGCCAGCCTTTCTTTCAAGATCAAAATAGTACTACTACTCCTATGATTTCATTACAGGGAAAGGAAGTGAAACTCGGAAAAGATGTAAAGAACAGGCCTGCTTGAGAGTGGAACTTACCTTAAGATTCAACCCAGCATCCTGCTAGATGGGCGAAGGAAGGGGGCTAACTAAACCGAAAGAAGCTGTGGGACTACTTCACGCAGTAAGTCCGGCAAGTCAAGAAGGAGCTCTAGTAGGTAAAGCCACTAGGGCTGGTTAGCTTGAAGCAAGGGTCTGGTATAGTAGGGAGCTGTACCCTTGATGCGGGGTATATCGTAAGGGATTGATGTTGCTGTGAAAGAATACCCCTAGCCTTCAAACAAAGGTGGAGGTTGAGTCATGGGTTGTGTAGTAAAGGAAAAGGTTGCATCTTACCCTGTTGTTGAAGCGCAGGTCCTCAGCAAGAAGAATCAAATTTGGATGTTTTGTACGGGTATTGATTCCGGATGGGAATGGCATGCTCAGGAAAGTCAGAAAGCCTAGGTGCCACACCAATGCAGACAGAGAGGCAAGAGCTGGAAAGAGAGGATCAGATGAATTGAATCAATCGTTTTTTGATATCCTGGCCAAACTCTCCCCATCTATGAGCTGATTGAGCGCTCTTTCTCTTTGACACAGAAAAGAGTCTATCTAATCAAGGTATACCAGGCCTAGTAGGAGGCAAATCTCCTATTGTTCTTACATAATATGCTCTTCTTGTTCGATAATCAGCTTTGCATGAACTTGTTCCTTCTAGCTTGTTTTGAGCTGTGGTACCTAACCCCGACCCGAAGTAGGGAACTGCGAGCATCAAGCTTCAGGCATCGGGCCTCAGGTAAAAGAAGTTGGCATCGAGTAAGGGATCCTAGCCTCGTGCGAGGTATGCAAACATGGTAAGGAGTCAGAAGCTGGTATCAGAGGTAGGTGAAATCGAGTTAGGCACTCAAGGCATCTGTCTACGGGCAACAGGCTGAAGGAAGTAGGCAAGTCTGTATCTGCTACAAGCACAAGCGAGGCATGGGAAGGCCTTCCTATTCAAACTCTTGATCTCGGACATGGAAAGCAGCGCAGCAATCAAGCCTATGGCTGACCCCTTCCATTACTCAATAGGCCACGCCCTAACTTCAATAAAGCCGAAGACGAGATTCCAAAGCCCAACCTCACTAAAGAGAATCACACGTTTGAGGACCCAGACGGAATGGTAACCAACTCCCCTTAGTTACTTTCCTGAATCTTAGCTCTTATCTTTCTTATTTATTCTGACTACTATCACTTTATAAACCGGGCCTGGATAATTTAACCTTAACGTATCAGGGTAGTACGCCTGGAACAAGAAGGTTCGTCGTACAATTTCGGCGATTACAAAAATCAAGGAGTATATCCCTCTCCCTTAGTGTCTTTCCACTTCCGTCGTTCAGGAACAAACACTTCGCCTAATTCTTTTGAATCCCGGCCCGCTTTTTCCCCACTAACTAATTACGTTATGACCACTGAACAAACTTGGTTGACGAACATAGTTTATGCGCCGCTAATGTAGCGGCTTGTCGAGCATTTGACAAACTCACATCATCCATTTCAAATGGGATTTGTCCTGTGGACACACGAGCAATCCAACCCGTAGGATTTCCTTTTCCTCTTCCCATTCTGACTTCTGTAGGTTTCCCGGTAATAGGGAGATCTGCGAGAACTCTTACCCATATCTTACCATTTATTCGGAATTGTCCGCTCATAGTACGATGGAATTGCCCAATTCTAGCTCGACGCGCTGCTTCAATGGCTCGATATGAAAGATGACCAGCTCTACAACTTTTAGTGCCATATCTTCCAAAACCAAGTCGTGTACCGTCCGGTTTGCAACCCCTACTACATCTGCCTTTACGATATTTACTAGATTTCGTACGTTTCGGATATAGCACGTCCCCTTTCTTTTTGACTATATGAAATCCACACTTTGACACCTGAGATTCCGTAACGAGTAGATACTTCCGCAGGAGCATAATCTATTTTCTGGTTAAATACATTACTAGATGTTTTTCCATAATTTTCGCATTCAGTTCTAGCTATTTCTGCACCTTCTGATCGACCTGAACAACATATACGGATCCCCTCCACCCCTTTTTTCATTACTAATCGAATATCCTTCACTATTTGACTAAAAATGGAGCGAAATGATCTTGTTTTGTTCCTCGGTTGAAAAGAGATATCTTGAGCAATCGGAGAAGCACTTTGATAAACAGATTTGATCTTGACCGACTCAATTAAGGTATTAGTCTTTGTTCTATTAGACAACAAAGATCGCATTTTTTTCACTTCGTTCAAATAAAAGTTGTACCCGTACGGAATTCTTCTGTTTCTCAGTATGATCTCTATCATCATCTCTATTCCCTTTATCAATTCTCCTATCCCACCTAGGTCTATGAATTTCTCTATCAATTCCATTACCTTATCCTTAGCCATGAGGTTCCAACATTTTTTCCTGAATTTTCGTAGGAGTTGTTCCCGGGCATACTCAAAAAATTTCTTATACACCCCAACCCCGTCCCTTGGAAAGAAAAAGGTAGCACCGAAGAAAGGAAAGAGCGAGATGGTGGTTTTTGTTGTTCCCGCGAAGCGAGGATGATTCGACCAGCGAATGAAGTGGGTCAACTTTTTGTCTTCGGCCAAAAACTTTTTCTCGCTGGTCGAGCTTTCGACAAAAAAAGCGAAACGTATTCTCTTATCTAAGCTTCTTCCCTGTGCATGAGCTCCCCCCATGGTAGATGGTTCAACCACGCCCGGTTCCACGAAATGATTGAGAACTACGACGGGGTCGAAATGCATTTGGTTCTTTGTCTTCAATAAGTATTGCATGACCGAATAATTCAAGGAAGGGCGCACCGCAGGGAGGGTCCTTTTAAGTGGATGACTCGTCGGGCTGTCGGAGGGGGACTTCTTTGACTTCTTTGAGAAAAAGAACTTGAATAACTTCGTTTTTCTGAAGGAGTCGTCATTTAGGAGGGCTATGTCATTTACAAGCCCGGCGTATTTCGGATGCTTGAAGGCCCCGCTGACCCGAAGTGATTTAGAAAGATTCTTCTTTATCGATGGTGATCGGTCATGGTATCCATAGCGTTGCTTCTTTTTCGGCCAAATCCTGATTTCGTTTTGCTTCTCCCGGTCGTCGAGCCTGATCGACTCGACTCTTTTCCCTGCCCCCCGGCCTCTCACTTCGTTTCGTTCTTCTTCTGTACCGTCGCTTGAATGAAGACACCCGATCGGCCCGACTTTACCAAATGCCCACCACTGGCCCTTCCCCTTTCCGGGTCTGGATTTTTCGCGTCGTTTCTGTCGTCGTGGTCGACGGGGAAGAAAGAAATGAATGAATGTTCTTTTGGGAAAATGTAGAATAATACACCTACCGAGACGAAAGCCAAAGGTGAGTCTAGTAGGTGGACGTATCGAACCGAAATAAGATCTAAGATTGACATCTTGATACACTGATTTACCATAATAATAAATAGAGTCAATGCGGGCTCCGCCGTGGGAAGAGCCGCTTCTTTCTTGCTTGATAGGGGGGGCTTCCATTCACCAGCGCAGACTAAAAGTGCTCTCCGAACCGTGCTGGATAGTCACCCATCACACGACTCTCAAACCCAACCTGTGGTGGATCCCGGGTGACAAAGTAAAAGCCTTTGATCCTTTGCCCCATACTTTGAGATGCTCCTCCCCGCCGATCAAGCAGCGACGCTGCTCTTAGCTTTAAGCCGCTATCGTTCGGTTCGGATAAGTCAAGTCCCTTCGGTCAGTTCGCTCAGGTGATCCTCCCTTATCTTCCCTAACGTTCAGAGTTGTTCTGGTTTGAAAAAGAAAAAAGGTCGATTTAGGCTCCTTCCCTTCCACCGCATAGCTGCGGTAGCAGGTACTACGAGCCCTCTGTCCCACGCATTTAACCGGCTCGCGTGGTTCACCGGTTCCACCGAAAACTCTCATTTGTTGAAGCGGAGCATAGTGCGCTTTAGGCGCCGAGCGAGAAAGGTCTCTTCTTTCGTTTCGGTTTATTCACTGATCTGAAACTTAGCACTTGTTTTCTTATTGATTCCAGGGGCGGCGGCGTTCTTGAATGAAGTCTATCCGAACCGAATTAGCACTTATCAGATCAGGCGAGGCCTCTCCAGCGGAGCTGGGCGCCGGGGCCCTGGCTGCACTAGCGATTGGCACATAGGGGAGTGGTTGCCCGGCTTTCTCGGCCTGGTATCCTGCACCTCGCGTTCATGATATCTACATTCAACTGTGCCCCGGAGACACGGTCGAAGCACGCCCGCCCAGTGTGCTTCTTTCACGACATGCTCTGGTCCCGGGTGTCTTCCAGTGGTCTTCTAGCGTTAGAAGAAGTCGTGTCCGTCCCGGACATCTGCAACGCCCTTCCCGCTTTACTTTTTTTAATCTGGGGTGAAGGAAAAGACTGACCCCTTCGGTGACTTTCGCGGTCGCCCTCACTGAACCGACTTGAATCTGAACTACGATTCAGATCAAGTCTTACCGAAATCGGATTTCCTTTTCGTGCCATATGCGCTTAGACTTTACTTTTTTCCCTTTTTGATTCCCGGTCCAATATTAGTTCTCGAAGATCTTCGTTTCCGTGTAGAAGAAAACTCTCCAAATTAAGATTGTATGAAAGTGACTCCTTAAAGTCTTTCTTTTAATCGGATGGAAGTAAATTCCCTGACACTAAGAATGAAATCTCTCCTACGGTAAATCTTAAACTATCATTTCCCTTTCTTTGTTTCAAGCTTTCAACCTCTCTTCCCCTCTTGAGTTGCGTTGAGGCAATCATTCATACAGTGAAAGAGTCTTCCTCTAGTCTTGCTTTGGCACCTATTTGTTTGGGACTTTTCCTTGTAGGCTTCTGTCTTAGATCCTTTTCTTCTCTCTTTTGTGCTTACTAAGTCTTTACCGAAGGGAGAGGGACGAAGTGACTCTTTATTCTGTCTGAGTCTAATTGAGTAGATACAGAAAGGTAACAGACAATTTCTCCCTTAAAAAAGTGAATCTTCCGAAGTCATCACCCAGATAGACTCTGGTCTCAGACCTTTCGAAATGCATGTGTTAAGTATATAGCTAGCCTTACAGAGTTTGTAGTCTCAATCACAGATGATTTCGATCTTAGGCGAACGAGGTTACCGGCTCTCCGGCCCCATTTCGGTGCACTATTGGAGATCTCTTTTGGCCTTCCGCTTTATAAAAAGCAAACTATCTTGATTGGTTGGCCTACTGATAGATTAGCTTTTTCTTCTTTTACGTAATTTCATCATTAGATTTTTATTACTTTGAGCTTAAAAGGAATTTGAAGTATGTCTTGAATCCAATCAGTGCGATCAGTCCAGTCAAGTCCTTGACTTCGGTCGTAGGTTGAAAGTCAAGAGGTAGCCGTTTCGTTCTCCTAGATGCACGAATGAGGAGAGAAAGAAGCAAACGAGCCAGGGAAAGAAAGGAGAGAGAGTGCTTTATCATACAATATTTGCCCGTTTTCAGTCAATCATGGAACGCCCCTCGGGATGTGCCCTATAGGAGCGCAAGCCTTTTTCACAGAAGAGGTGGCACAGAACGAACTCTTCCAGATGAGGATGTTAGCGAATCAGCTCTCAACTAATCTCGTACAATACAATAAAGTATTTGCCCTAAATGTTCACACCCTTTCACTCTTGGGACTGACTTGCCCGTTGGAGAGCTACCGAACTGCCTTCCTTGCTTGCCTGGAATGAGAGGACAGACTGAGAGACAGACCGCAGGAAAGGAATTGGTTACTACAGACAGACCGGATGAAATAGCTGCCCTCACTCTTGCAGCGGTTATTGCTAACATAGGAAGTCTCACTCCCTCCAACCTTATTGTTAGACCGTTTCGCGCCCTACTCTTAACAAGTACGCTTCCTGCTTACTCTAAGTCCCAAGCTGGAAACATCCAGTTGCTTATTATAGGATAGGATGCACATCCCGACCGGTAAAAGGAAAGAGCGAGATCTCCTTTCCTGTAGGCTTCTCCTGTGCTTAGTTCGCTTAGCATGGAAAGAAGCTGAGCCGTGCTAGTAACATCGTGAGCGTGAACAGAGGTTATCAAGAGTTAGCTTGGGAACATGCCATGCCCTTAGCCTTAGTTGGAAGCTAAGCCAAAGCTAAGCTTGTAGGCTTGTAGAGAAAACTATTGTGCAGGTATACCAACAATCCATGTTCATGAACAGTCTCCTTCGAACATCTGATTCACCTTAGGTCGGACACTTCACTTCAAGCTTAAACCTCCGTCTATGATCGGCTTGCTTTCTCGGTATCGTGAGTCTAAACTCTTTAAGCCGGCTAACTAATAGATAGAGATATAGCTCAGTAAACACGGGAATCACTTCGGCTTAAACACGGCTATGCTTCGCTCTTTTTAACTATCGCTAGTCTGTGAAAGAAGATTTCAATTTATGGTCACTTTCAGTCTAACCCGGATTTACTTAGTTAGTCGAGACTTGCTTCTTAGCGTGTAGTGGATCAACCAGGCTAGCTTTCCTGTAGTAGAGCGCGGGGAGAGTGACCATCATGGCCTTGAATAGGGTGTGCCTTTTATTCTGTACATTTTTTATGAGGAGTACTCTTGAATGTACTATACAGTAGGTTCTCAGTGCCCTAAGATCCCAATCCCAGATCGAATTCCAATCGCAGAATTGTTCTCAAGCGAATGGCTTTTACTCAACCTCAATTCATTCAGTTAGGACCTCCCTTTATGTCATTTCTTTCCTTGCCAGCGTGAGGAGTCAGATCGGATTATAGCACTTGCATGGAATCAGGGATAGTGGCTATTGTCTGCTTCTCTTGGAGCGATGATTCTTGTCCACTTCCTATTAAGATAAGGTTTCCATTCCGAAGTCTTTGCTGCTGTTAAAGGATTTCTTGCTACGCCCCTCTTCCTGATGCCTTTGCTTTGTGCATGGATTCCTTCTCACGAGTTGGATTCGAACCAACACCTCTTGCATTCAAAGAACTACCACATTCTTAATGTCGTGAGTTTTGGTAACCCGGTTCCTCCTCAGACAAAAAACTAATGAAGACTACATCCGGACTCGCCCTTACCAGCACATTCCACAGCTCAATAGCTACTCCTTTGGTCGATCCTTTCCTTCCGGTTTATTCCAAGGACTAATTTTAATGCCCAACCATCCAAAGGCACAACCCATACTAACTCCTAACTTTTTGTTAGATTCCAATCTTTATCGGATTAGTTTCCAATTCCTATGGGAATTCTAAATAATGAAACCGACCGCGATGAGTACTAGGGTCACGAAACCATAGGTAAAGACTGTTTCTCCACAAACCTTAACTGAAATTTCGATTAGGAGACACAATCGCAATGTGTATGAGTAAAAAATCTTGTTAATAAAAGGGGTCTGTTCTTCAATGGCTAAGCAAGGTAAGCGCAGCTGGTCCCAATAAAAAAAAGCAGTCTTCCTTTATTCCCACGGCGGATTCCCGATAAGCAGTCTCAACTCCACAGGTAACAGTAGCTTCCTGGGCCACTTACCCCAGCTGGCCTAGCTTTATGCCTGACTCTATGGCTTACTTGCTTCCCTTTCCCCTGCGTCGATAGCTGGACTCAACCAATTCAACACAAAACAGACAGAGGAATCTTGGACGTGATATCGAAGGTAATAGAACAAAGGAATGGAAGGGACCGGTCACTGGCAAGTCTGTTGGAAGAAGTCCTGTAAAAGAAAGGCCTAGAGTCGACCGAACTGTAAGGAGGGATCGCATAGACACTGGAGATAAGTCTTCTTGAACAGACTTAACCCAAAACTTCTTTGCGAATTCTAAAGCTCCAGAGTGAGAAATTCAACTATTCTCCTTGGATATAGAAAGTCCCATCATCCCCAAAAGTTTCTCATACGATTGAGCCACCTGAAGGTGTGCAATCACCACATCATCCCCAAGAACCGCATACTCACGAAAACACCCTTTGATGCCCGATAGTTCCGCAGCTAACCACACCACATAATGGTGGGACAGCGCGTAACCCTGTCTCTCCTGCCGTAACTAACCGCTTTCGTATAGCTGGATACATTGCCTTCTTATTAATATGTTTTTCCCGAGGACAGAGAAACGATTTCGAACATCGTTTTCTGACCCCATAGATCAATCGTTGATTGGCAACAAGTATCAAAGAACGCATTCTATCAGACTCAGGCAGTGGTGATCAGCCTATTAACTAAACATTATTATGCCTTTTGTTCACTATATGGCATCACAGTCTATTTTCTTTCTATTACTATCTTTCTAGGTAAAAAACTGGATCAATAGCTTTTCGAAACTCTTCTCTTGCTTGCTTCATCTCGCCTGATAGTATGGCATTCAGTGACAGTAACAAGGCAGTGTTCGCGCAGTCCTATGAGATAACCAGTAGAAAGTAGCCTCAACGCTCTTCCAATAAGAAACCTTACCACACCTTGAAGAGAAGCTCGGGTCAGTCCAACTCTGAGTTCTTCGGCATTCATTCGTCTTTCTTCCTCCGACCGAGTAAGAGTCATTCTAGGTTAGGTCTCTGGTTAAGACACTAAGATCTCTTTCTTTCATACCACCAGGAAGCCTAGCTACTTTCTTTATCGGTGACTAAAAAAAGAACACTTTCGCTAGCAATTCTTTTTCACAGCTTCAGTAATAGGCTCTCTTTTCTCTAGCCCGGAGCTGGCACTCCTAAAGCAGTTAACCATATGTGGGATTTTTCCCAATATCCTGCCTTCCTAGATTAAACTTTCAAGCAGTCAATCAAGCAGGCTGCTATTCCATAGATGGCATAGAGCTCTTAGTCCGCGCTAGCTCACGAAAGAAAGCTTTGCAACTACGCTCTAACTATTGATATTGCAACTGCGCTAAAAAGGGCACATCAGCTTTCTCTGTATGTGGATTTTGGAGTCGCACTGATCGGCAGGAAGAGCTCAAATTAGTAGACGGAAAAGAAGATGCAAAAGCTTTCGCACTTACTCGCAAAAACTCTTTTTTTCTGTATTTGGTACTTGTACTCTATGTAAGTCTCATTAGTTAATAGTAGAGCTCAGCTGGACTAAGCGAGGCAGTACTCTGAGCCATATCCGAGACTAGTAGCATTAGTTCCCCTCTCACCAAACCTTCCGAACTTGTGCGAGCCAATTGCGGCGACTTTTACAGTTGCTTTTCGTGCAGCCATTGGGATTCCTCTTCCATCTAATCTTAGTTCCCTTCTGCTTCGCTGCCTCACTTCTTGTAAAGAGGAGCAGCTTCCTAATCGACATCGGTCAGCACCTTGCCCCCCTTCCATGACAGAACTAGAGAGCCGGTCTTTTTCCCGCCCTGACAGAGAAGGAAGGGAAGGTAGCAGCAAGCCTTACGTTAAGCAAGAAGGAACAAGAAGTCTCATATGTGCGATTACCAATTCCATTTCATTAATAAAGAGGCAATGCACTAGTTGGAAGTGAAGTAGGGTCGGTAGATATAGGCTTCCCTTTTAAAAAGTCCCCTCTCGTAGGCCTCTCTTTCTGTGACAAAGAGGCATTCCAATAACAGAAGTGAACCTGTAGCAGCACTGTCTATTAGTTATAAGGTTAATACCTTTGACATTCTATCGTAAATTTTGAATCGAAGATATTGCATTCTTTGCCTTAATGATGGACTTTCTGATCTTACTTGCATTCCTTCATTGATGTGATGTAATCTCGGTTGAAGATGAATCATGTGCGGCATAACTCATTCAATTAGCTGCCGCTTTCCTTCAATTCCACTATAGGAAGTGATGTACCCGGGCTAGGCTAGTGAATCGGGCTTGCTTCTCTCCCTTGTAGGGTGCGTGGTGATATTGTGGGTTGTTGACCCTGGAAACTAGGAAATAGAAAGGTTACAGCCAACGATCAGAACGGCAATGAGAGACGGCAAAATACGCCCATCCAGATAAAAGGGTCAAAAATTCCATGTGGCGGGAAAAGCTCTCGGAAAAGCTAATGAAAAAAGCCATGGGGAACATAAAAATGACACCGGTCAGATAGAAGGAGACATGCTTCGTCACTGGAGTTCTGTGTTAGGAAACCTAGTTCGGAAACTTGCTATCTTCGGAATCACCCATCTCGGGTTACCTAGCAGACACAGCAAAGAACCACGCTAATCGAGACACCCTACACCGTAGTAGTATACCTTAAGCCAGCAGCGAAAAACCAGATCAGAGACAGCCCTACCGAGAATTCGTCTCAATTAGGCGCTTGTAGGAGACTAGGAGGGGGGCCAGCCGTCAAGTAGAAAGGAGAGATGAGGGCACATAAGTTTACCAAAAGACAGTCGGCTTATACGATTTGTAAACTAGTACCTGAAACTTACAATCTCGAGCTCTAGGGCTTACTGCTTAACTTAATAAATACTACTTGCAGGCTTACTCCTAGTACCTGTGGCAGTTTACTATAGCACCAGCCCCGGGACTTCCTTACTTTATTCAATTCTTCTTCTGCCCTTCCTGACCTGGAATGACTTGCTTAGCTAGTTTCCTTGCTCGCGGGGTTAGACTGATAGAGGGATTAGCTGGCTCCTACTCCTACAGGGTTATAAGGTTTATCCACTTCCTTACTTCCTCAAAAAAGGGGGAGACAGGTTTTAGAACCAGCAAACCCTAGAAGTCAAAATAAGGTTAGGTTCTAAAGCAGCTATCCCGAAGTAAGAGCTCAATTACATCGACCCTCGTTCTGGTGCAAGGTTCTCTTTTAAGTAATTCCTGAGGATAGAACTCTATTTAAGTAAGCTCATCGCTCTATCAAGGAAGTTAGGAGCTAGTCTGCCAAGCTTAAGAAAAAGTTCAAAGTAAGCAAGGTTGTCAGCGAGTAAGGAAAAGAAAAGGTAGGCTTAGAACCAGTATACCCTATCTTGTATCCAGTAGTTAGTCTGCCTATGAAAAGAATGCTTTGGAATTGTATAAGAGCAGGCTGTGATGCGAGGACTCTCAGGGACCTACTTAAGTCTGCGATCACTCTAAAAGCGGATAGGACCAAACCTTTTATTCCCCTAGCAGCGGTTATGTCTCAAACCACCGGCAACAGGTTGAGCTCCTACGATCACACCTTCTCTTGCAAACATAGCACTGGATGGAAGGTATGCTTCACCGACCTCGTTTAACACCATGCTTCCTCCGAAGCTTTCATCTGAGTAGTCACTACGCCCTACCCTATCGCTGAGTCTTTGGAAGCGGTTTCACTCCTTTATAGGTCGGAACTCTGGAACCTAAAGACTTTCTCAATCAGACAGGATAGATGGATTGAGTGCGCGTTGCCTTGATTTGAGGTGAACTCCTTTTCCTCTTCTTCCGGACCGGACCCTTCCATGTGAGAAGCTGGAAGTCGAGTTATTGATGAATGAGAATCTAATGTCTTATTAAACCTTTAGGAGCGATCTGTTCATCCAACTCGAAATATCGTAAGTAAGAGAAGAAGAAGAATCTGACGCCCAAAATTCCCATGTCTTTCTTGGTTGGACCAACCGGCGAAATAAGTCTTCCTGAATTGGAAGAGCAAGAACAAGTCTCTCCATTTTTTTGGGGGAGCAGAGCAGTCAAAGAATGAAACAGATCAAATGATTGTTCTAGAATGGCTATTTCTCACAATTGCTCCTTGTGATGCAGCGGAACCATGGCAATTAGGATCTCAAGACGCAGCAACACCTATGATGCAAGGAATAATAGACTTACATCACGATATCTTTTTCTTCCTCATTCTTATTTTGGTTTTCGTCTCACGGATCTTGGTTCGCGCTTTATGGCATTTCCAAAAAGAAAAAAATCCAATCCCGCAAAGGATTGTTCATGGAACTACTATCGAGATTCTTCGGACCATATTTCCTAGTATCATCCCGATGTTCATTGCTATACCATCATTTGCTCTCTTATACTCAATGGACGAGGTAGTAGTAAATCCAGCCATTACTATCAAAGCTATTGGACATCAATGGTATCGGAGTGCGCCTCTTCACGAGGGTGATTTAAGTGCAACGAAATGCCTTAAGAATATGGTTCGCGAAGCATCTGGCTTACCGGTAATCTCCCATTCCCGCCGTCGAGAGACTTAAATAACTATAGCATGCCAGAAACGGGGAGTTGAGATGGTTAGACCTATACCCCGAAATGCTCCCAGCATAGAAGCCTATGGTTCCATCTTGTTGTTGCTGGAGGTACACATCCCTCTTCTCGGTGTGGAGCGATATACGAGAAATAGATGCTCAGCCTGAAATGTCCGATAACGGCGCTGAAGTAGTGAATCTATCGGCACCATAGCTGTGGCATACAACTTTGGACCTAACGGCTGGCCCAGTAACCTTTCGGAATGGGGGATCCCCGTTGGCAACAACCACGGTAGTAGTTGCGGAACTACTGGGCCGGGAGAGGACAACCTCTTGTTCCTGCTCCTCTTTCTTCGCTTCGGGGACGGAGGTCCTACGGTAGGTAACAGCAGGTACAAGCAACTTGACCGAAGGGGACCAGCGCTTCTACTCTTCCACCGAGGAGCCGTTCGCAGCGAGAAGCAAGGGATGTCGTGAACGGTGGGAGGTCACAGAGAATTTACCTATTCATAGAGTGATCCTATGATCGATACAGGATATAGACTATCTCTTTCTTTATTCGATTCTTTTTCTGAAAAAAAAAGAAGAAGGGTGACTCAACTTCTCAGCTAGAGTTGGGGGTGGGACTTGTTGGCATAATGCAAGCTGGAACGTGGGAATTCGAGGTCTCATGAACTACTACTAAAAACCTACTTTTTTCTTTTTGGACAAACGATATCAGGTCAGGTCTATGGATGGATCCAGATCTACGGGCCGGCCGGCCCCGGCCGATGAGCATAGGGAATCTATACTCGAGTGTTCAACTGGGCCCCTGACAGGATAGGTGAGGAATCACTCTTGATCTTTTTTATTGGGGCCTACAACTTCTCCGAGCCGACTAGCATCCCTTTCCACTGCGCATTTATCGAACAAAGAAGACGACTATAGGATCGAATTCGCTTTCCATGGTGAACTGGTCGTCCCATACCTTCTGCCTGTCTCATATGTGTGGAACCAGGTCTTTTTCGGTTCCAGCCCCCCCCTCGAATACATAGGGTAGGTAGGACTGGGTGAGAAAGGGTTCCCTGTTGCCAATAAACTTTCCCCGGCCTTCGATTCCCCTTACTCATAAAGGGTCTTACGGTCGGTACTAACTAAAGAAAAAGAGTCTTCTTTCTAAGAGTAGGCGTGGAGAGCTTTTTGCGGGGAAACTTGCAAGTACAGTTTGGGGGGAGACGGGCGTCGACCCAACCTTATGAGTATTCGGACTATAACAGTTCCGATGAACAGTCACTCACTTTTGACAGTTATACGATTCCAGAAGATGATCTAGAATTGGGTCAATTACGTTTATTAGAAGTGGACAATCGAGTGGTTGTACCAGCCAAAAGTCATCTACGTATTATTGTAACATCTGCTGATGTACTTCATAGTTGGGCTGTACCTTCCTCAGGTGTAAAATGTGATGCTGTACCTGGTCGTTTAAATCAAACCTCTATTTCGGTACAACGAGAAGGAGTTTACTATGGTCAGTGCAGTGAGATTTGTGGAACTAATCATGCCTTTATGCGTGCGCCCGGAAAGATAGGCCGACTGCTGAGCCCGCTCTGGCTCAGCCGCACCACCCAGGGTGCGAGCCACCCGAGAAGCAAGCTATTACAGCGAGCGGCTGGAGCAGTATGGAGCCGAGGAGCAAGGCAGTAGATAAGATAGAAGAAGGGGTCAGGCTCCCGGTGGAGCAGAGGATACGGTTAGGATAACGAACTTGAAACGCGGAGCCCGAGCGTCCGGCGAGCGAGTGGTTAGTGGCCAATAGCGCCCTAGTTGATGGCATTCCTCTCTGCGGCTGGCACTCGAGGAACCACGGGGCACTCCATACAGAGCAAACAAGTCTTAGGGATGAGACGCCCGCGCAAGGACCTCAATTCTCATTAGGAGGTCGAACCAAGGACCTATGGAAGTCGGGGCTAGCCCGTCCCCATGGGCAACGCAACAGTGTCCTGAGGGAGGAGTTTAGAGGCCTTATAGTAGCACGGACTTCTTTTTCTTTCTAGGTCATGCGAAGGGGGCCAGTCCAAGATCGTACTGTTCCTCTACAAAGACAACAGACGCTCTCAACGGCTAGGCGCCACTCTCTTTCTGAGTTATTCCAGCTTCTTCATGATTTTGTGCCGCGGTGAACAAACAAAACAAAAAAGAGGGCCATCTCAGCGGAAGGAGAAGGACCTGCAACGGCAGAGACTACTGACCCTATTCTTGTTCCTAGCCGTCTTTTACGAGTCCGGAAAGCCGGATCCTCAAAATAGAATAGAGAAGGGGGGGCAGGGCTTCCGCAAGAGCCTCCCCCCTCTTCCCGGTCAAGATAGATGGGAAGGAGGCCTATCAAGGCCATAACCAGTCTCTTTATTTATGTATGTACACCTTTGTTTCAGGGTGGGGCCGGCCTTCCTCCTGCTAATCCGGCCATTTCCGAACCTGTCTTTCTCATCCCATTCAATGGAGGACTTTTCAATTCTTGCGATTCCCAGCCCCCTTAGCTTATTATTTTATATATAGATAGATATCTTATTTATAAAGGTTCCAAACCTTAGCTCGGCTAAATAGGCTCAATGATCTCTTTCTTCGCTTCGATAGGCCGGTACGGCGCTCCGCGTGGTTATATTCATACATGTTCCGACTCGCCGGTCATTATGGATCTAGTAGCATGGCGGGGCAAAAGAAAAAAAAAGGGGGGGAGCAACTACGAAGCTTCGTAGACTCGACAAGTCGCTCCGCTTATAGAATAGAATGCAAGCAAGCTAGCGACTCTCCTAGTAGCGAAGGAAAGGGGCATTCGGGAAGCGACTAGTCGCTTCTGGCGAAGCTTCTAGAAGGCCGATCACTACATAGAGAGATCCATATACCAGTCATGAGCGAGAGCGAAGCCTAGAGAGGCGCAGGGCAGGATTCAAGAGCTTAGAAAGGGTCAGGAAAGGAGCAGAGAAGGGGTTGGATTTCACCTATGATCAGATCAGTGGGCAACCATAGTTTACTTTTTTCGTAGTGTTGTTAACGTTGTTGAAAGCTCATTACTTATTTAAGTAGGCCTCGCTTTTCTTTCGGAGCTGCTCCCAGCTCACATTATGGTGGAGGAGGTGCCGTGAAGATCTAGGAGTGTGAGCAGTACGAGCTGAAAGGCTCCCATACTGTTTGGAGGGCAGGGGGCATAGATGCCAAACAAACCTGACCCCTATCTATCGTCGTAGAAGCTGTTCCTAGGAAAGATTATGGTTCTCGGGTATCCAATCAATTAATCCCCCAAACCGGGGAAGCTTAAGCGGAAATGAAAGAGTAGGGTGAGGGAAAAGAAAAGGGGGGAAGCAACTCAATTTAAGGCTTCGCTCCCAGATCGCTTCGTGAGCTCATTTAGTAGACAGCGAGTGTGCGCCCCTTTAGAGAAGAGATAGGGGCGAGTACTACACGAGCTCGTAAGTAAAGTACGGAACGAGCCTTGTCTACGAAGCAGAGCGACCTCGTCTTGCTTGCTTCTGGCGAAGCTTCTAGCACTGGATAATAGGCATGGAAGGAATACGACTTTTTAGGTCGACCACTACACTACATAGAAGCGATAGCGAAGCCAAGCCGTATAAAGGCGAGCAGCCCTTATAGCAATAGCAAACGGCCTACTTATAGCCCTTCCCAATTTCCAGTAGTAAACTTCCCAAGTTTAAGCAGGATAACCCCCTCTCTATTCTTCTCTTCATGTATGTGGGCTGCCTGCCCCGTCCCGAATAGACGAACAGGAACAAGCTGAAGAAGCGAGAGAGATTTGAGATTCCGTAAGTAACTCAGTGCTCCATACGTGAAAATTTCCCCTCATCCGGCTCAAGTAGGTACACTAAATAAAGAAAGGTCGAGAAAACTCCCAAACAACAAAAGGATCTACTCCTTACTCAAGTTCCTAGTAAAGATAAACATTCATTCCGTCTTTTTTCTTAACAATATTCAATTTCAATTTCAATGACGAAGTGTAAAATTCTTGAGTAGTCTACTTCCCTTCTAATGATGAAGACCTGAATTTTTAGTAATGAAATGAAGGGACTACCTTCACACTCATAAGAGATTGACTTGTCTATGTACTGTTCCATTCGATCTTTTAGGTCTCGACTTCAACTCGATGGTTATGCCGCGCACGATGTCCCTGCAGTCTATATGCGATGAATAGACTCCTGCAACCATGACATATTTACTTCCTTGAACATACTTTCTTTCCAAAAGAAAGTGATAAAAAAATGCTTTGAAAATAGATTTCAATCTCAGTTTAGGAAGGTACCTTCATGGCTTCGATCAAACTATCAACTGACCGACAGGCTGGACCACTGGACATACCTACATAGGACTGCAGACAGACAGATACGAATTCTACCCTCCGGCTATTACACATGACCAGAGGAAGGAAAGGCTAACCTATACCTATATGACTCCTACTCTTATTGATGAATGTGGGTGTTGATACCTCTTCCAGTCTTCTTTTTCATGCCCACCAGGCCAAAGAAAAGTCAAATGAGCGAGGAAGGTTATAGCAAAGCACGAAATAGAATCTATATGAGCGGGCATTCATTCTTTCAGCGGGGGTTGCTAATGCTAATACCAGAGGAGAGTAGTTCCCCAGCGACGATAGGTGATATCTGTGACCAGCCCCGGCCCCGGATCACATCCTTCACCCGCTCCTAACCTTGAAAGTAAGAGACTTTCTCCTTATCCAATTCCCTTGGGCGCTACAAAGTATCCTTACTCATAGTATAGTGCAAGTTAGGTTTGGGTATAGCAGGACTTGAACCTGCGACCATTAGGTTAAAAGCCCAATGCTCTACCAACTGAGCTATACACCCCAAAAAAGATGTAGTAGTAAATAAGGATTGGTGCGGAAAATCAAAGAGGGCGGCCCCTCTTCATCATATTAAAGGGGCGCGGCTTTGTATGAGGCTCGTACTGCAGAGCAAGCAAAGAAAACGTAAGGGCGCGCGCTAGCACTCCTGCAAGAAAACGGCCTAGCTAACGCGCCCCTTATTGAAAAGTCAAGGATATTGAATGATCGATATGAGAAAGAAGCGCTCAAGCATTCGAAGAAAGCCGGCCTTACTCAACAAGCACCTTTCTTAGCTTAGTAAGGTTGCTTGTTTCCACTCATTGAAGATTCTATCTACAAAAAAAGGTCAACGGGGGGTACTAAAACGGCTCTCACTGACACCATCTACGAGAAGGTGAGGTCGTCTTTATTTCCAGCCGCCATACGGTTCGCCTTAAAGCCTTAAAGACGGAGAAGGGGAGGAGCAGTTATCTATGTAATTACGGTCTTTGTTGGCCGGGGCGAGCACTCTCTTTTCTTTGTCAAATTCCGTCTTACCAAACAAGACTGACTTCTTACCAACCCGCGAAGAGTTGTGAGGCTGGACCAGGTACGAAGAATGAATCTATATCTGTGCACGGAAGGGCCGGCGGCCGCTCAACTGTTCGAGCGCAATGCAGTGGTATTGGTTCCGATTCGACAAAGGTAGAATGCCTGGTCGAAGGTCCAGTACAGTAGGTAGCAGGCGTGTTCGTTTTGGCTCCCGAGCGAGAACGAGAAAGAGGCGATGCACCATCCTTGCTGCTACGTACGTTGACCTTGACTTGACAGATTCATCCAATTGAACCCAAACTCAAAGGAGGACCACAAGCTCGGGGCTCAACGAAAGAGAAAGTCTCGGCATTAATAAAATGGGGTTAGCTGTGAAAGAAAGAGCCCGGCATTCATTTTTGAATATTCATAGCTGAGTTTACTAAAAGAGGGACCAGCTCATCGTAGTGATTAGAGGACACCTCTGATCGTTCACCTCTAATGTGACACGTTCCCTCCCAGTTTGATCAACGGGATCAGTCGGCTAGAGAGCGGGGCTATTCTTCTTCCGAGGAGACAAAGTAGTCTCTTGTACTGACCGAACCCTCAGTTCGGAAGTCTTCGTCAACATGTTACGAAGCTCCAGTCTGGCGGTCAACTTGATGCGGGAGAGGCATGAGTGCAGTTCGATCTTGTGGTGTATTCCTTTGTAGTGAGTAGGGCCTCTTTCTCGTTGATCAGTCTGCCTCCGCTCTATTGAAAGGTCTCCATTCCTACGGCGGTTTTGTCAATGAACCCGCGGATAAGTAGGCCTTTCTTGCAGACCGATCTTCTGGCGAGTTCCTTCCT